CGCCTTTTTTTTTTTATAAAATTTTTAAGATAATTGCTAATTTTTACCCAATTGTTGTACATTTCAATCTACGTTAGGTATTCTACGTTGAAATACGAGTGTCAGTCATTAACTACATATACACATATGGTCATATATGTATTACTATTATGTAATACAAATTAGAATAAAATCACAAAAAAAAAGAAGGAGGACCTAAAATGCGAAATCTAAAAACATACCTTTCCGTGGCACCTGTAGTAAGTACTCTATGGTTTGCTTCTTTAGCAGGTTTATTGATAGAGATCAATCGGTTATTTCCGGATGCGTTAATATTCACCTTTTTTCATTATAGTAAGTGAGACGTGAAAGGGGTGAATAAAATTCAGAGCTATAATAAAAAATCTTTGACTAATACTTTTTTTATTTTTTTATAATAAAAATATTTTAAATAAATAAAACCGGATTCACCCTAGTCAAACTAGGAACTCAGGGTTTCGAGACAAAAAAATTATTTTATAATAGTGAGAAATAAAAAGAAATACTTATAATAACAATACAATATCATACAAGAGAATTCAATGAAAAATTAAATATTGTACAGCAATTATAAGTATAAAGTTAGAAATCATTATATTACTTATTATTACTATATTGATAGATTGCAAGGAAATCCTTCATAATTGGATTTCACTTTAGCAACGTCTATTTTTTTTTCTTCTTCGATTCGGAAAATGGAAAAAGAGAACGGTTGAGTCAATCAAAAATCCAAAGGAGGTTCATGGCCAGGGGTAAAGATGCTCGAGTAACGATTATTTTGGAATGTATCTCTTGTGTTCGAAGCCGCGTTAATAAGGAATCACTGGGCATTTCCCGATATATTACTCAAAAAAATCGACATAATACGCCTAGTCGATTGGAATTGAGAAAATTCTGTACCTCTTGTTACAAACATACGATTCACGGGGAGATAAAGAAATAGATCTAATCGACCGCTTGCGCGTGCGCCTTGCTTTCCAAAGAAGACGAAAAACTACATATTTTTTATACCAATTTTTTTATATTAATATTATTTATAGAAAAAAATATATAACGGATCCTATATTTAGTTAAATATAAAATAAAAAATCCTTTTTTTAATTTGAAATCATTTCTGATTCAATCAAAATAGAATTCGGATTTTCAAGACAAGGACTAGAACCCAATGGCTAAATCCAAGCGGCTCCTTCTTAAATTTAAGCGATCTTTTCGTAGGCGTTTGCCCCCGATACAATCGGGGGATCGAATTGATTATAGAAATATGAGTTTAATTAGTCGATTTATTAGTGAACAAGGAAAGATATTATCTAGGCGAGTGAATAGATTAACCTTAAAACAACAACGATTAATTACTATTGCTATAAAACAAGCTCGTATTTTATCTTTGTTACCTTTTCTTAATAATGAGAAACATTTTGAAAGAAATGAGTCAACTTCTAGTTCTAGAACTACAGACCTTAGAATTCAAAATAAATAAGCTTGCTCTTCAATTGAATCAAAAAAAACTTCAATCCGACTTCAAATGCGCATTGATATTTTGTTCAAAAATTTGAAAAATGAATCCTTTTTTATTGAACGTGTTTATTTATTGTGACGACTTTATCATAATTTATCATAATCATATGATATCCTATATTTTTTATACTAATTTATACTCTACCTTCTCAAATTCACTCATCAGAGAAACATTACACTAGATTCCTCGCAATCTCTTTATCTTCTTTTAAGATCTCGTTGTAAATCATATAAAGACAATTCCTATTTAATATAGCAATCTGTGCAAGTATTTTACGATTAAGAAGCGAGCGCCCCTTATACAGATTGTGTATTAATCGACTATAACTATAGTATAGTTTATTGGTTCGAATTACTGCATTTATCCGAGTAATCCACAAACGACGAAAATTTCTCTTTTGCCTACCCCTATCTTGATGAGCCGAAACCAAAGCTCTTATTTTCTGTTGAATAATAGTCCGAGAAAGTCTTGAGCGAGCTCCTTGAAAACTTGCCGCAAATAAACGAATTTTGGTTCTACGTCTTCTGGCGGGAAAGCCCCTTTTAATTCTAGTCATTGAATAAATGAAACTTTGGTGAATAACTAATAGATTTCTTTTCTTTCAGTTATTTCCTTTACCTTTCCTAATTTATTAATAACAAAACGGATTCTTCCAGTGTATAAAAAAAAATTCCAATGTCTTTTGCTACTATAACCTTCCTGACCACGATTTATTTCTAGGCTTTTCGCCTAGAAATAAGAAATTGTATTGATACTAGATATCAAAAACATAGTAAATAAAAAAGGTATAGTGGTTTCCTTCGTTTTTATGGTTGCTTATTAACGGTGAGGTCCTCTCTATACACCGGAGCCCCCTCCCTCATTTCATCAATCTTATTGTTAACTTGTACAGTTTACACCTTTTGGCTCTACCCATTATTATCCAGTAATAGGTTTTTCACAAAAAGACCAACCTATACAGTAACGGTATTTTTTTTATTATGAGGATTAGCTGAGTAGCTGACCTTGTTAGTCCGTTCTTGCAGGAGTAAAGAATTAAGGGTATAATCTTTTTGCTTTTTAAATAGTATTTCCCTGCTTAATTAATACCATTTTCTATCAATGGGGAATTCTTTCTCATCTTAAATTATAAGTGTAAATGATTGGATTTGTACCAATGTCAACCATAAATTATTTTGATAGCGCAATAGAAGGAAAGGATATGCTAGATTTTTTTTAATATTTTATAGTGAGGGGTCTTCTTACATTCTCTCCCATATCACTATTTCTCATGACTTATACTTAATTCATTTTTATTTTTGCGTAGTCCATGATCTGAACGAGTCACACATACACCCTAGTACATGTTCCTCGTCGCTGAGGACATCCTCCAAGAGCGGGGGATTTGGTGACCTTTTTAATTGGCTGGCGTGTGTTTCTAATAAGTTGTTTTATAGTTGGCATGTTGAATCATATAACAGAATGGGATGGTTTAGATCGATCCTAACCGGATAATTATGAATCCTTTTTTATTGAATCTATTAACTCCAGTAAGAAGGTAAAATATAACATTATATACTTTTACTTTCGTAAAATATATCTTTTTTTTATTAAACAGCTACAAGATCAACAAGTCCGTGAGTTTGGGCTTCTATTGCTGACATAAAAACATCTCTTTCCATATCTTCGGAAACAACCCATAAGGATTTGCCCGTTCTTTGTACATAAACCTTTGTGAGGGTTTCGCGCATCGTCAGTAGTTCTTCTGCTTCCAAGATAAAATCTCCCGTCGATGCCTGATAAAAAGAACTAGAAGGTTGATGGATCATTACCCTGATGAAAAAACATCATAAATTATTATTCTAGCGTGAAAGAATAATATTATTCTACTCAAACTATATAAAAAATATAAATTTGAAGAACCGTACGAGCTTCTTTTCCATATTGCATACGGCTCCATAATGGATTAACTTTATTTACCTTAAATTGAATAAATATAAAATTATATTAGTTATCATATTCACATAGGTAAATGATCCACTAACCACCCTTCTTTTTGGAGTAATTAAAAAAATACTACGATGGTTCCGTTGCTTTATATATTCATTTCCTCCATGATTTAGCAATCCCAAAGTTTCTTTTTTTTGTATTCTTTCAGAATAATATATTGTTAAGAGTTTTTTGGTGTGAAAACAAAAAAGTTTGTGACGCTCAAATGTGTCTCCTACTATAGCAGATAAAATAGGAAAAGCCCTTTATCTCATACTACTCTTTCGATACATAAGTTAACTATTTTGAAAAAAAAAACTAATAATAATTTAATATCGAATTCAAAGTGCCATGCTATTATTACTTAAGAGTCCTATTTCATATATCGCGAAGGCATAGTCTTGTTTTCTTTTTTTTATCTCAAATAAAAAACTCAGTGGCGCTAAGCGTGCGGGAATGCTAGACGTTTGGTAATTTCTCCTCCGACCAGAATAAAGGATCCCATTGAGGCGGCTAATCCTATGCATATTGTTTGTACGTCTGGTTGCACAAATTGCATAGTATCATAAATACCTAATCCAGGTATTACCCATCCACCAGGAGAGTTTATAAACAAATACAGATCTTTGGTATCATCCTCTATACTGAGATATACCATAAGACCAATAAGTTGATTTGATATCTCGGTATCCACCTCTTGTCCTAAAAAAAGGAATCTTTCTCGATAAAGTCGGTTGAGTGGGCTAAAATTTTATTCCCTCGGAACCGTACATGCATCTTTTAATGCATACGGTTCGATACACCTCGCGAAAAAAAAGAATCAATGTATCAATGTGTAGATTCTAGTTTTTTTATAAATAAAAATTCACTAAACTTTTCGTACTAACTTCTTATTGATGTATTCTTTACACTTTACATCAGAATTTAATCCAAATTACAATGTAATTTTCTTGTTCCTGAATGGCCCTCTTGAATTCTTTTAGGTTTATGCTCTACTCCGAGTAAAGATCTAACCGGTTTTGATTTGTCTATATAGGCCAAATACCTAACTACTACTTCTTTTTGCTACGATTTTTTTTAATTAAAAATTTTTTCATGTCTCTCCCCAAATCTAATATTCAATGCATTCATCATATTACTCAATTTATTAACAGTTTGAGATCACTTGTGTTTTTATATTATAAATATAATAAAATATTTTATTAACTATAAATCATAGATATATTACATATTAACAATAGGTTTTTTCTAAACGGAGCCTGCTGAATATTTACTTTTATTGTTCGAACCAAAACAACCATAAATAAGTATAATTGCTAATATTAATCTGTATAGCCCCTAATAAATAGAATTTTTTCTACTTTTACTTTTCATTTCACGCTCCCAATTTTTGATGATTGAATCAATCTTTCTTGGGCGAAAGAGAGGATATCTCAATGGGGTAAGAGAACGGGGAAATTCCATATAACCAAATAGATCTGACAAGTCGCACTATACGTCAACCCACGATGCATCCTCTTCTCCAGGACTTCGAAAAGGTACTTTTGGAACACCAATAGGCATTAAACGAAATAAAAATGAAGTACTATATTTCACTTTGATGTGAAAGCGTAAAAATGTATTTATTGTCTTACGAATATTTTATCCATAGATAAAAAAAATAATAAGTTCATAAATAAAGTAAGACAGAATGAATAAAATAAATTTTTTACAAATAGGTATTTTCCGTGGGATGATCAACAAATATAGATGCAGTTAATCGTATAAAAAACTATCACCGGCCCACCATTGCGTATTTGTACTTATCGGGTGTAGAATAAATCTGCTTCTTTTTCTTCCTAGGAACAAAAGAATTCTTTCTAAAAGAATATAAAAAATTTGAATCCTTTCCTCAAGATAATCCACTAAAAACTTAAAGTAAGGTCCATAGTATAGTTTTTTTACAGTGCAATAAAGTTACATTGCGGCTATTTTTAATTGAAAAAAGGGAGTATTTTTATGGGTTTGCCTTGGTATCGTGTTCATACGGTTGTATTGAATGATCCCGGCCGTTTAATTTCTGTCCATATAATGCATACTGCTCTGGTTGCTGGTTGGGCCGGGTCCATGGCTCTATACGAATTAGCGGTTTTTGATCCTTCTGACCCTGTTCTTGATCCAATGTGGAGACAGGGTATGTTCGTTATACCCTTTATGACTCGTTTAGGAATAACCAATTCCTGGGGTGGTTGGAATATCACAGGGGGGACTCTAACAAATCCGGGTATTTGGAGTTACGAAGGTGTGGCTGGTGCACATATTGTGTTTTCTGGCTTGTGCTTTTTAGCAGCTATTTGGCATTGGGTGTATTGGGATCTAGAAATATTTTGTGATGAACGGACAGGGAAACCCTCTTTGGATTTGCCCAAGATCTTTGGAATTCATTTATTTCTCTCAGGGGTGGCTTGTTTTGGTTTTGGCGCATTTCATGTAACAGGATTGTATGGTCCCGGAATATGGGTATCCGATCCTTATGGACTAACGGGGAGGGTACAAGCTGTAAATCCAGCGTGGGGTGTGGAAGGTTTTGATCCTTTTGTTCCGGGAGGAATTGCTTCTCATCATATTGCAGCAGGAACTTTGGGCATATTAGCGGGTCTATTCCATCTTAGTGTCCGCCCGCCCCAACGTCTATACAAAGGATTACGTATGGGAAATATTGAAACCGTCCTTTCCAGTAGTATCGCTGCTGTTTTTTTTGCAGCTTTTGTAGTTGCAGGAACTATGTGGTATGGCTCCGCAACTACCCCGATTGAATTATTTGGTCCCACTCGTTATCAATGGGATCAAGGCTATTTCCAACAAGAAATATATCGAAGAGTTAGTGCAGGGTTAGCTGAAAAGCAAAGTTTATCTGAAGCTTGGTCTAAAATTCCCGAAAAATTGGTTTTTTATGATTACATCGGCAATAATCCTGCAAAAGGGGGATTATTCAGAGCGGGTTCAATGGATAGCGGGGATGGAATAGCTGTTGGTTGGTTAGGACACCCTATCTTTAAGGATAAAGAAGGTCGTGAACTTTTTGTACGTCGTATGCCTACTTTTTTTGAAACATTTCCGGTTGTTTTGGTAGATGGAGACGGAATTGTTAGAGCCGATGTTCCTTTTAGAAGGGCAGAATCTAAATATAGTGTCGAACAAGTAGGTGTAACGGTTGAGTTCTATGGTGGTGAACTCAATGGAGTCAGTTATGGTGATCCTGCTACTGTGAAAAAATATGCTAGACGTGCTCAATTGGGGGAAATTTTTGAATTAGATCGTGCTACTTTGAAATCCGACGGTGTTTTTCGTAGCAGTCCGAGGGGTTGGTTTACTTTTGGACATGCTTCTTTTGCTCTGCTCTTCTTCTTCGGACACATTTGGCATGGCGCTCGAACCTTGTTCAGGGATGTTTTTGCTGGTATTGACCCGGATTTGGATGCTCAAGTGGAATTTGGAGCATTCCAAAAACTTGGAGACCCTACTACAAGAAGACAAGCAGTCTGATACAATAGATATATATTTTTTGTATTTAGTTTTTTGATATAGGCTACCAAAAAAGCTTGATTTTAATCTTTGACTCTTGTATTGCTCTTTCTTTATCCGGAAGACGATCTCAAATAAACAGGTATGGAAGCTATAATTGTAAATTACGCTCGAATCTATGGAAGCTTTGGTTTATACATTCCTCTTAGTCTCAACTCTAGGAATAATTTTTTTCGCTATCTTTTTTCGAGAACCGCCTAAAGTTCCAACTAAAAAAACAAAATGATTTTTCTGTATCTCAATTGAAAGTAATGAACCTTCCAAAATTGGAAGGCTCATTACTTCAACTAGTCTCCGTGTTCCTCGAATGGATCTCTTAGTTGTTGGGAGGGTTGCCCAAAAGCAGTATATAAGGCGTACCCAGTAAAACTTACAAGTAAACCAGATAGAAAGATGGCAACTAATGTAGCTGTTTCCATTTTTATATAATTTCAAGACCACAATGGTCTATGCTAAGATCATTTATTTACAACCGAATGGTATACAAAGTCAACAGATCTCAATGAATATAAAATAGGATTTATGGCTACACAAACCGTTGAGGGTAGTTCTAGATCTGGTTCAAGACGAACTAGTGTCGGGGCTTTATTGAAACCGTTGAATTCAGAATATGGTAAAGTAGCTCCTGGGTGGGGAACTACTCCGTTAATGGGTATTGCAATGGCTTTATTTGCCATATTCTTGTCTATTATTTTGGAGATTTATAATTCTTCTATTTTACTGGATGGAATTTCAATGAATTAGATTCTATTAAGTTAACTTGCTGTTCAAGCTAAGGCGGACCCCTTATTTTTATCCCATTCTATATTTAATTTGGCAGTTCGACCGTGAAATTTCTTTGTTTCTGTATTTCCGGAATATGAGTGTGTGACTTGTTAGAATGGATCCTATAGATAGTACAGAGGTAGGTCTGTGATCTTGATACCGATGGTTTTATTTCGTCAGATATTCTCATTATATGCTCGTATCTGAAGCACGGAATATATATAATATTACAAAGTATTTAGAACTATGATTCATACTTAATATTCAGACTTCGTGGCCGGCTTTACACATCTTTTTTAAACTCTTGTTTATACTTATTTTGATCAAAATCCAAAGATACCTTTGGATTTTTAGTCATTATCTCTATTCATTGAATAAATGAGGATCCAATGGTTCTTACTCACGGAATTTGCGGGCTTAGTTTGACAGGATTTTATTGACTCATCGTGGTTCTAATATGAACCTGAGGTTGTAATTCATTCATAGGTCTTAACAAGAAAATTCCTATCAATAATAAAGAAAACCGTCCTAAAGTCTCATTACACACAAAAAAAATAAAAATAGGAAATTATAGAAGATTCAAGAGGCCTCAACATATAAATGAAGGAGCCGACTTGATATGTTGGCATTATAACCACAATAAAGAACTTTCGGGTTTTTTTTCGTTCGTATCGTTAGAAAAGAGTGAATTGTACAATTAGGCAGTTTCAAACACGTATCCGATAGAATTTTATATTTTGGTCTTTATGTTCGAGCCGTACGAGATGAAATTCTCATATACGGTTCTCAGAGGGGAGTACCTTGGTTTACCTATCTCAATAAAATCTATGATTGGTTCGAAGAACGTCTTGAGATTCAGGCAATTGCTGATGATATAACTAGTAAATATGTTCCTCCTCATGTCAACATATTTTATTGTCTAGGAGGAATTACGCTTACTTGTTTTTTAGTACAAGTAGCTACAGGGTTTGCTATGACTTTTTATTATCGTCCGACAGTTACCGATGCTTTTGCTTCTGTTCAATATATAATGACTGAAGCTAACTTTGGTTGGTTAATCCGATCAGTTCATCGATGGTCAGCAAGTATGATGGTACTCATGATGATCCTACACGTATTTCGTGTGTATCTCACGGGGGGCTTTAAAAAACCTCGTGAATTGACTTGGGTTACCGGTGTGGTTTTGGCTGTATTGACCGCATCCTTTGGTGTAACTGGTTATTCCTTACCGTGGGACCAAATTGGTTATTGGGCTGTAAAAATTGTAACAGGTGTGCCAGAAGCTATTCCTGTAATCGGGTCGCCCGTGGTAGAGTTATTGCGCGGAAGTGCTAGTGTGGGACAATCCACTTTGACTCGTTTTTATAGTTTACACACTTTTGTATTACCTCTTCTTACTGCCGTATTTATGTTAATGCATTTCCTAATGATACGGAAGCAAGGTATTTCTGGCCCTTTATAGATAGTCTCTCATAGCTAGCTATTTGTAATCAATCATTCATTACTTCGGGAAGAAACAAAAGTATTTTATTGCTACAAATATGGATTATTGATAAGAATAAGACATGTATTTGGATATTTCTCTTCAGCTCTACAAAAAAAGATAAGTTTATTATTTAGTTTATTATTTATTTTTTTTATTCGACACTCATAGTTGAAGTGAATTTTTGTAAGATTAAATGGATTATGGGAGTGTGCGACTTGAACTATTGATCGGGCTGTGCAGAATATATATTTTTATCTGCCACATTTGAATTCCCAACCAAAAATGTGTCTTTGTTCCAACCAGCGTGAAAGCCCCATACAGAAGTATAGGCTGGTTCGTTTGAAGAGAATCTTCTTTTTCTATGATCAAACTTAATCATGTCATGTATGAACAGGCTCCGTAAGATCCAGTACAAAGAATAAGTGATGTGGCATAATTTTTATTATGTTTTATTTTTATATATTTCACTTACTTAATAGTATATAAATGGATTCATTTCCTTTGCATTGACTTGATTTATTATACTATCGGAGTGAAACAAGGGATCTAAAGAAAAACAGAGGCTAAATTCTATTAGTAAGAAGGAAATCCTTTGTATAACAAAAAAGTTCGCTTTTTTTGGGGAAAAAGCAGAATTGGAAGGTCTGAGACGGCCCAGAAAGCACTTAATCAAAATTAACTTT